GAGATGGTTCACTAATAGACCGAGGGATAAGTAATTCGACTCATTCACATCCAGATCATGAATGTTTGGGATCCATATTATGCAAGGAGACATTGCTCTTGCTAATTCGAATTGAAGGGTGATAGACAATCGGTTTATTTCCGCCATCATCTCCTTATCCATAGTTAGCGCATTCATCCAAGTTAGCAGTTCCAGCTCCGTATCAAGGTCACGATCGATATCGTCACTAGCATCAATATTGTCACTATCATCAATATCGATATCGTCACTAGCATCAATATTGTCACTATCATCAATATCGATATCAGCAATAAATTTAGGCTTCTTATCCAGTAACTTGTTAAGAAATACCGTAATGAAAGGAACATAGGAGTTTGTCGCTAGGTATTTGACCAAATAGGATCGTCCAGTTCCTATAGAACCTATCACTAAAATACCCCTAGAGGGGGATAAGGCTAAGCGGAGCGAAAAAGGTTTTCCATGAGATGGGAAATGAAAACTATTAGCCCCAGACGAAGTTTGTGAATAAGTGATTGTCTGATAATGAGCAAGGAATATCCGTCTTTCTGCTAAACAGGATATATTGAACTCATAATTCATTAGATGCTTTTGATGAATGTCAACCAAGTATCGTAAGTAAATTGCTCCCGGTTGTTCAATCATTTGATAACCAGAGTCATTCTTTGATAAATGATCACTATGAGTCAGACTCAATAGAATTCTTTTTTCTGTCGTTAAGGCGGAGAGCTGAACCAAGAATTTTCTTTCTTCCTCATGAATCGAATCACTGTTCGCGACCCAGGATTCTATTTTCTCAGCAATCCAATCCCCGTTCACGTTTTTTCTTTTTCTTATCAATGAATAGATCTCTTTACTTGTATGACTTAGATGTCTCGTATTTATAGAAAAAGCGATTCGATTGATGGGAAATAGAAAGAGATTCTTTAACCAGAAAGAATTCGGTTCAGACGTAGGATACTTATCTAGAAGTTTTCGCAACTCAATCTCAATCATTGATGAGGGAATCATCAAAGATTTGACCTTTTCGAACTCTGTCTGTAACTCACTAAAGGTCTGGGAAACAAAGAAAAGATGTATAAGAACGAGATATCCAGCAACAAGAACAAGGAAAAGGATTGAATAGAGGAATTCCCAAACATTTGGCGATCTCAGATGTGTCGATATCAACGACGACTTATTCTTTTTATTTCGATGAATCATTTCTTTGGACAGAAGATTATGTAACCATTTACTCGAGATCTCACTTCTGAGAAAAAATTGCATCTTCCACAATTTTGTCTGAAGAATTCGCCACGATATACCCATAATATCATGAAAAATGGATACACTGCTACTTAGTATTGACAATAGGTCTGAAAAAGTATCTAAAAATATCGAATTTAGATATTTGTACCCTGTCGAAGTAAAGAAGCTTGGCATATATGTTTGGAATAGATTCCATTTTTTTGAGAGAATTGAAAAAGCACTATCTCGTTGAAAGGTTGTATACATCCGCCCTTTCTGAACCCCAACGCATTTCTTTAGACAAAGACTCTGTTTTTTCCTTTTTTCGGATGGGAAATCTTTCTCAGAACATGGAATGTGAATCAAACCTATATTTGAATTGAAATTGGGACACTCATGAAGGTTCTTTCCTTCTGAATCAGATAGATTCATATCTGAAAGAGGTTGACAATAAGTTCTTTCAAAATTGACAATTTGTCCCTCTGTTAGAGGGTTTCCAGAAGTGTCTACGATCGAATAAATAGCTCTACGAACGAATGGATCGGGTCGACTTAGAAAATGAAAAGATTTGTCCAAGTTATACCTTTCGTCACCACTTTGTGGAAAATCGTTAGGTATGAATATGTTAGATACTTGTGACTCGATTGGTGAAATAGTAGTTCTCCCCCCAAAAACATGTTTTTTTTTACCAACGCACAAAGAAAATCTTTTCTTGCGAAGGAACAAGATATTGAGAAATTGCCCATATAGAAAATATGAATTATTATTACGAGCCTTTTCCACAGAAAAAGGGAATCTTTTGTTACAATAGAAGCAGAAGTGATGCGGATTATTCAAGAATCGAAGTCGATTTGCTTTATAAAAAGAGGATATCAATGAACTTCTGTGAAATGGTTTCCCGGGATTCAGCCAATTGTCTTGATCGTAGAATATCATTGAGAAATAGGAATCTTTGTTATCAAAGGATTTCCTGCGATTAGTTCTAGTATGGAATGAGTCAATCATCCGCTTTGGTATCTTATTGAACAAAAATGGTGATATTGTTCCTCCATTGATCAAGAATTTCGAAGTACCATCATCAGCCAGTAAGAAGGGGTTCAATTTTTTCAAATGAACAATTTGAAAACCTATCGATTCTAACAACTGATTGCAGAGTTTATCATTCGGACCTTTCAATTCATAGATGTTGATTTCGGACCTATGAATGGGGGTATTCCCAAAACTTACACAGGAAAAAGGAAAAGAAAGTGAATTAGACAAAAAGAAAAGCAACTTGGCCAAAAAACGAAGTGACTTGCCTAAAAAACGAAGTGACTGGGGGAAAAGGAAAAAGAAACGAAGTGACCTGGACCACTTGGGCAAAAAGAAAGTAAGCAACTTATACACATCTTTTTCGAATTTCTTGCAAACCTCAGAATAATTCATCAAAAATTGATTAATACGAATACGTGTATAAATACGTAATTGATCAAACATTACTTGAAAACGGCTCTTTTGCACTTGAAAATGCACTTGAAAACAGCTTTTCTGCTCAGAAAGGAAATGTTCCAAATGTTCCTGGCAATTCTTGCTCCCATTGGACCATTTGTATATATATGCATAATCTTGTTTGATCATATATTTCATTAGAGTTCTATGACTGAGAGTATCCTTTCCTTTTTGATCCCTTTGAATTCCATATTCGAAGTTGCGATCGGATCTATTCATTAAAAAGAATCGATTCAATACACTTCTTATGTACCTATTATATTGGATTTGAATCAGATTTCGGATCAATCTATATTGATTGACTGCTTCCATTATGTTATTGCTAGCAAATACCACCATTTTTTGCTTTAGATCTCCCAAACCATTCCCGCAGGAGATCCAGACCCGTTTTTGTCTGATCCTTCGAAAAAAATATTCATTCTCCTCATAACGAAAAAGAACAGGAGACAGAACCAATAAAGATTTCTTTTTCGATTCAGCCCCGGTGTTGAATACCTCATTCAAGAATTTTTTTTGATCCAATCCGTACGAATCAATAGAAAAAGAAAATCCCTTATGATACACCAGATCCGGCTCGGTTATTGATAGAGTAAATAGATCTGCCATTTCTTGCAATCTCTCTTCTGATTCAAAATCGTGGTGTAACGCGTATCCTCCCCTGTTCCGTTCATGGAATCGGTGAAAGAAATCAAAAAATGGATTTTTGTTAAAGAATGAAATCTTATTGGAACTGTCCAGATCCGGGTCATCCTTCGGAACCATATCACATCCCGGATCTAATGAAATAGAATGAATTGAGACAGTATTTTGTAAATACGTAATGATTTTGAATAAATGAATCATTTCTTTATTTTCTGATCGCCGGACAAAAGAAAGATGTTTCTTCAACAATTTCTGCTCTCTAGTGGACCTCTCAGTAGGATTCGAACCCAGATGAAGTTCTGACCATCTATCAGAGAAAAAAGAACGAACGGATCTTGTAGCATTCCCAAGAAATTCTTCCATTTCTTCCGGAAACAGATGATTAATCATCGGTTTCTCGCGTTCCGTGAATAGCTGGGACATTGAGGAATATCCAGAAAGGTTTTTCGGGAATCGGTCTGATTCTATCTCTTTTCGTTCCGTTTGAAGAAAGGAAGGATCCCAGGGAATCGATCTTTCTTCTAGTTGTTGAATCTCTCTTTGATTGATCAATGTGCGATATTCCGAATCCTCATTACTAATGGAATCCAAATGATTGGAATCCAAATGATCTCTGGATTGATCAGAGGATCCTTTCAGTTGGCTAGAATCCGTTACTTGAACGAAACTAGACCTTGTGGAATCATATTGAATATTTGACCATACATTCCGTACCTTGCTAAAAAACCGATCCTTCTTTCCCAACCACACATTGCCTAACCAAAAATACGATTCGGGCGGATTATTCCCCCAACTAGGGAATAAAAGGAAGAGATCTTGGCGGAATTTCCACATATGAAATTGAGTACAATTTTGCAACGAGATAGCCCCCTTGTTTCTCGAGAAGAGATGGGAAACATGCTCATGTTGTTTGAAGAAAACCCCCGCTTCAATTGGTCTTTTTTCACGAAAAGCAGACATAAGATAAGAAATCCAGTCTTTCGCTAATCTTTCCAATAAAATAGGATCAGCCAATTTCCAATCATGGTCCTTGTGGGTCGAATCATCATCCATATAATATACAAAAAGAAACTCCAGAGATTTGCTATCTTTCTCTTTGAATAAGATCTCAATTTCGGCGACGGTTTCATTAGATATCTTACAACTAGAATTCCTCTTTGTTATTGAGAGAACCCCAGTACTCTCTTTCCGATTCAGGAAAGAACTCTCAGAGATCTTTTTTCCTTTTGGAAGATACAGGAGCGAAACAATCAACCTATTGATATTGGAAGACCCAACAGCTTCTTCCAATCGATCATTTCTGGGTCCAGTGGAATTCATAGGTATAGGAAGAAACCCTGTCAAATATAGGTTTTTTCTTTCGACCATATTTCGATTGTTAATACGATATATAAGTACCGCTACTACAAAGAGTATTACTCCCCTGATCGTGAAAGATCGATTGCTTGTTGAACCCTGGAAATTGCGTGAAAGTAGAATACTAAAAATTCGTGGGTCAAAGAGTTTTAGAAAACGTTCTTGGTGGAAAAAAATGTGAATAAAGGATCCCACTGAATTGAATTGGGTCCACGAATCTAAGAAATAGTGAGAATTCTTTATCTCTCTCATTATCTCTCTCAATTCGAAAATACAGAACTTGATTTCTCTTTTTTGCATTAGGTTCCCCCCCGAGATTTCATCTCATTTTGATTTTGATTCTTCTTTTATGCTATTTTAATTTAAATGATTTTATGTTATTTTAATTTAAATGATTTTATGTTATTTTAATTTGACTTATTTTTTATATTGGATTGGCACCGTGGACAAGGGTCCCTGTTAAGCATCCATGGCTGAGTGGTGAAAGCGCCCAACTCATAATTGGCGAAGTCGTAGGTTCAATTCCTACTGGATGCACGCAATCAGGACCTTGGAATCTCATCCATACATAACGAATTGATGTCACATAACACAATTCAGATTCATATCATAACATATCTATCTTGAATATTCTTATGAGCTCCATTCCAAAAACCGCACCTAACCATTAAGTAAGGTGCGAT